ATAATAATAATAGATAGATAAGGAACAATTTATGTTCTAGAGTTTACATACGCTCATATGTTTTGTTATAATTTCAAATTGAAAGGTAAAAAATCAATACTAATTGATTCTGTCTCAATTTGTATTTTTTAGGTCATTAGGAAAACACAATTTGAGATTCAAATCCCAGAATTGCTCATGAATTCGAAGTAAGTAATTAGTAATTAAGAGTTACTGGTTCAAATTAGTCGGCTGAGAATACACAATGCCAAAAAAATTCTCTTGCTTTTCTAGTGAGAAACTAAATGTGTATTTTCAGATACTATAACGAAGGGATGGATCAAATACAATCAAAAGGGGTCCTTCTTTGAAGGAAAAGGATTACGGAAAACAGGAGTCAAAATGCAAGTACAATAAGAATACAATTCAGTAATTCGGGAAAATTTGCATCTATTTTAGAGAATTTTGGCGACATGGCCGAGTGGTAAGGCGGGGGACTGCAAATCCTTTTTCCCCAGTTCAAATCCGGGTGTCGCCTGATCAACAAAAAACTCGAAATCTCTGCTTCTCTTCTGTTCTGCTGATAGAATTTGCAGAATTCTTCCCCGGTAAAAGGGCTATTAGGACTTCAGATTCCCTTCTATTTATATTTTATATACTAATACTAACTATATATATAACTATATACTAATATACTAACACTAACTATATATATATAACTATATAGTATAGTAAATACTAAGGGAATACATACTAAGTACTAAGGGGGTGCCTAATGGCTGGATCTTGACTTAGATTGTAGGGCCTGATAGGAAATCCAATGAATAGTTTTGGAAAGGACCAGAGGTTGCTTTCTATACTACGGACTCAGAAGAATCTCTGAGTGTTCAGGTATACGATATCTATTAGATTGGATGGATTTTTTATTTTTTTTAGAATTTGCGAAAAAGGGCAAAAAGAAAGACTCTCTTTTCAGCAAGCCCTAGCCGATCCCCCTGTTTCACAGGGGTAATCGGGAAAGAGGGTACGGATTAGATCAAATGGAGAAATAGTGGTCTGGTCTGTATTAGATAGTGATTTCCCCTTTTTAGTGATTTCTCCCCCTTCTGTGTTGAATTACGAAGGTCAACAAAACAAAAAAATGGATCTTCTTCTTTTTATTCCTACATGTTCTCATCCCCCCTTGGGGTGTTACTGCGTATTTTACTTGTGTTTAATCTTTCCCAATTCTAAATCATAATCGATTTTTTGGATTGCTTTCTCAATAGTGTTCGGTCAGAATCCCTTTTTGACTATGCACCGTTGGTTCCATTATTATATTATAAATGAGGAATAATGGAATAATTCCTTCTTTTTTATAGAGATAGGGGACATAATTCACATGGATATAGTAAGTCTCGCTTGGGCTGCTTTAATGGTAGTCTTTACATTTTCCCTTTCACTCGTAGTGTGGGGAAGAAGTGGACTCTAGAAGGACTACTAACTGAGTTGATGAATCAAACCGTAGCAATTCTTTTATAGATCGTTCTGCACCGCGTTTTGAATTATTAAAAAAATCTCTGAATTTCGAATCTCATTGGAATCCAATGGAGTAATCTATGATATGAATGATATGAATCATACTCTTTTCAATAAAAGAGATATTTCAGCGATTCCCATCTTTGTATTTCGAAAAGAAAGGGATTCAGATGGTTGGAAGAAATTTTCTATTTTTGATTTCTTTCCCTCTTTACTGTTCAAAGAAGAACTCGTTTTGGTAAGTGTATACGCACTTTCTATGAGAAATGATATAGAGATAGTGGTTGTCTAAACAAGAGACTATTCAATAATAAGATCTTGCCTCGGACGAATCTACACATATACACCTATTGGGCATTTAGCGTAATTTGCGAAAGACGATTTATGCTTTATGGTTTGGGCGTTAAAAATCAGTGAGGTTTCCTCTTCCTTATTGGAAGGAATTCGAATCCTAAGATAAGAATTTGTTCCGATTGATCGGAACAAATAAACAAATAGATGTAGCAAATTGGGTGTTCTATCAATTCCATACAATATATGGAATTACGTCTATGAAGAGAATATTGTAGATTGATCTATCGAAACTTAAACCTTTATCTTTATTCTAGATTACAACTTTAGAGACTAAGTTTATAGGCTAAGAGATAGATGGGATGATAGAAGGATTCATCTATTTCTTTCTTACTATCCCATCTATCTCTTAGAATACTTCCGATTCTAGTCCGCTCATTTTATTTAAGTGAAGACGTGAAATTCGAATCCTTTTCATTGGACTTCGTCAATTTTTGATCAGAACTCAGAGGAAAAGTTCGATTCACATTAATTTGAAAATCCAATTGAATTAATCATTTTGACTGACTGTTTTTACGTAAATGATAAGTAGAAAGGCGGTAGGAACTAGAATGAATAGTGCAGTAGCAATAAATGCAAGAATATTTACTTCCATAATCTCATTGGTTTTTTTACTTCGCAATAACTCGGGATTTAATCCCCTAGATATGAT